ACTGCGTATTTACAATACAGACGCGGTGATCAGTTGGACCTTTGATTGAATAGCATTTTTTCTCGATTGACCTCCTCTTTGCAGGAGGTCAATCGAGAAAAAATGCTATTCAACCGTGTTTTATTAAGTTTTTTTTATTATGATTCAAAATAAAATAAATGGAATCACGCTCTGTAGGATTTGAACCTACGACATCGGGTTTTGGAGACCCGCGTTCTACCGAACTGAACTAAGAGCGCTTTCTTATGACAAAAACTACAATTGTAAAGAAAAGTATTTTTTTTTTACCCCAGTCTTGCATACCAATCCATGTAAAAAATGAAAGATAATGAATGCCTTATTTTATTTCATTTTTATTTAATTGATCTCACTCAATTAATCTTTCCTTTCGTTACTGCCCCCCAGGAGAAGTAATAGGTAGGGATGACAGGATTTGAACCCGTGACATTTTGTACCCAAAACAAACGCGCTACCAAGCTGCGCTACATCCCTTTTAAAATTATTGTACAATGTCATTGTACAAAATCCATGTCTTGTTTTCCATATCGTTATTTTTTTCTGTATCCATATAAAATTTTCTTGTCATTTCTTCTTTTTGGTTTCATATAATAAATAATCAAAAATTATATACATCTGATAAAAAAAGAATGAATATTTATTAGAATGCTTAAGAAAAAAGAAAGGGGTATCCCTTTCTTTTTTAGGGACAGGGATAGGAAAACCTCATCTACTGTTCATTGTAGATATTTATTTTTGTTAGGAATTCCATACAAAAAAGACAAATGATCTTGAACTACAGCATCTGACCATATATGTATTACAATAAAGAAGGAGGATTTTCAATGCGGGATATAAAAACATATCTCTCCACAGCACCCGTGCTAACTACTCTATGGTTTGGGTCTTTAGCGGGTCTATTGATAGAAATTAATCGTTTATTCCCCGATGCTTTGTCATTCCCCTTTTTTTAATTATAGTTTAAGATCCTATTTTATTTTGGAGAACAGAATATGGAAAAGAGGTTCCTGTATAGGGTAAAAAATTCCACGAAATCGTAGCATAGAAAAAAGTTAAATGAAATACTGGAAAGAATAATTGATAATTAGAAAAAATTGTATTACTCACATAAAATTATTATATTCTATTAATTTCTATTAGTATTAATTGGAATTAACTAGTTAGTAACTTTTATTTCTATTTATATATATATATATTTTTTCTTTTTTGTTCTTTTCGTCTTCTTAGATTTAGATTTAGATTCGGGTCGAAAATAGAAGAATTAAGTCGATCAAAAATTTAAAGGAGGTTCATGGCTAAGGGTAAAGATGCCCGAGTTAGAGTTATTTTGGAGTGTACCAGTTGTGCCCAAAATGGTGTTAATAAGAAATTGCCGGGCATTTCTAGATATATTACTCAAAAGAATCGACACAATACACCCAGTCGATTAGACTTGAGAAAGTTTTGTCGTTATTGTCGCAAGCATACGATTCATGGGGAAATAAAGAAATAGATCGAATGGAACATATGTATTGTATTATTTTTCAAAGGAACAGGAAAAAGAAAAACTTAACATATATATGTATATAAATATATAATATACAAATAAAAAAAGAAAACTCATTTCGGTCAGATCTGAAATGAATAAAGAAATAGAAATTTAGAGATAAGGAATATATCATGGATAAATCCAAGCAACCTTTTCGCAAATCCAAGCGATCTTTTCGTAGGCGTTTTCCCCCAATTGAATCGGGGGATCAAATTGATTATAGAAACATGAGTTTAATTAGTCGATTTATTAGTGAACAAGGAAAAATATTATCTAGACGGGTGAATAGATTGACCTTGAAACAACAACGATTAATTACTATTGCTATAAAACAAGCTCGTATTTTATCTTTGTTACCTTTTCTTAATAATGAAAAACAGTTTGAGAGAGCTGAGTCAACCCCTAGAACAGCTAGTCCCAGAACCCGAAATAAATAGATATACTCTTAGATATACTCTTCCTATTGATTCAAAACTCCAAGCGGAACTCAAGCTCAGATTGATGTTTTGCTCAAAAAACCTCGAATCCAGATTTGATTGTTGCGTTATAAGAAACAACAAATAGGGAAAGAAGAAATCTTTTTTTTTTTTTGAAAGATGTTCGTTCATTCCCACTACTTATCTTAATTTCTTTTTAATTTCTTAAATTCATTTTTATTCTATCTTCCCGGAGTCCATTCTCCGGGGAATTCTATTCTGTTTTCGCTATTTATATATATATATTATATATGACTTTTTAATCTCTTTTATTTGCTAATCTTATTGGAAATCATGTAAAGACAATTCTTATTTGATATAGCTATTTGCGCAAGTATTTTACGATTAAGAAGCAATTGCTTCTTATACAGATTGTGTATAAATTTATTATAACTATAGAATACCATATTCTCACGAGCTGCTGCATTTATTCGAGTAATCCACAAACGACGAAAGTCCCTCTTTTGTCTGCCCCTATCCCGATGAGAGGAAACCAAAGCTCTCATTTTCTGTTGAGTAGCAGTTCGGGTAAGTCTTGAATGGGCCCCTATAAAGGTTGATGCAAATAAACGAATTTTTGTTCGACGTCTCCGAGCTATATATCCTCGTCTAACTCTGGTCATTGAATCAAATTAAACTTTAATGAATAACTAATTGATTTCTTTTCTTTCAGTCATCCTCTTATCCCCCCTCTAGTTAATTAATACCAAAACGGATTATTCCGATATATAAAATATAAATTCCAATGGCTTTTGCTACTATGACCTTCCCAACCACGATTTTTTATTCTTTCCGGGTATTTTACCCGGAAAGAATAAATTCTAGCGATAAAAAAAAATAGTGGGTTCCATCGTTTCTATGGTTACTTCGTAAACGGTGAGGCCCTCTCTATACACCGGAGCCTTTTCTTTCATTTAACCAAATGTTATTGTGAACTTGTATAGTTCACACTCCTTAGTTTAGCTCTACCAATCAGTAATAGTTCTTTTCACAAAAGGGTTATCCATACAGTGACGGCATTTAATTATGAAAGTTGGCTAGGTAGCTGACCTTGTTAGTCCGTTCTTTCAAGAATAGGAACATAACCTTTTTGCTTCTTATAGTACTCTTTCCTCCGCTTAATAGATAACTATTTGCTACCAATGGGGAATTACTTCTCATCTCAAACTGAGGTGATTGGATTTGCACCAATGGAAACCATAAATTTCATACACAAAAATATAGGTAGATGATGAATCTTTAGCTTTATAGATAGTAAATAACGTTTTTCCATCCTATCTATCTTTATTCTTTGGTACTGGTGATTGGTACTTGAAAAATTGCTGTATTTATTTTGTTTGAACTCATGATCTAAACTAAACGAGTCGCACATACACCCGAGTACATGTTCCCCGTCGTTGAGGGCACCCCCTAAGTGCGGGGGATTTCGTGATATTTCGTATTGGCTGTCTTGTGTTTCTAATAAGTTGTTTAATTGTCGGCATATCATACATATATATAATAAAATAGGTTGGTTTAGATCGATCTTAACCTGATTTATTGATGATTATGAATTATTTACATTCAATATCAAATCACGGAAAAATAGAATTATGGAGGGAATCATATATTTAGGCGAAATCCCCAATAGTTTCATTTTCGACCGCTACAAGATCAACAATGCCATGAGCTTGGGCTTCTGTTGCTGACATAAAAACATCTCTCTCCATGTCTTCGGATATAACCCATAAAGGGTTACCTGTTCTTTGTACATAAACCTTTGTGAGGGTTTCGCGAAGTCTGAGTAGTTCTTCCGCTTCCAAGATAAATTCCCCTGCTTGTGCCTCATAAAAAGAACTAGCAGGTTGGTGAATCATAACCCTGATAATATTGATCTAACATCATGCATGAATGGTTCTTCTATCTTGAAGAATTGGATTAAAGTAAGGACTAAAAAAAACAAGAAAAAAAAAAAAAAATAGAATTGAACGACGGACCGTACAGGCACCTTTTGTGCATTGCATACGGCTCTGCAATGGAATTTCCTTTTCCCCCTTCTATTTTTTCGAAGAAAAAAAAAAGAATCCATCCGATCTAGATTGTTGAATGATCCATTTACCACCCTTCCTTTCATTCATATTGTAATGTAAAAAAAAAATACTATGATGGTTCTGTTGCTTTCTATATTTATCTCGTCTGTGATTTAGCAATCCCAAAGTTTCTTTTTTTTTTTCGTACTCTTTTCTTCGTAAGAGAAATATCAGAAAAAGGCTTCTGGTGTGGAAGAAAACGGTTTGTGACGCTGAAATGCACTCCCGACATAGAAGATCAAGTCGGAAATAACCTTTTTTCATACTACTATCTCGATAGAAAATATCGTGTTAGAAAAAACAATAATAGTTTGTTCATATCGAACTCGAAGTGCCATGCTATTATTACCTATTATTCATATTTAATATGGCGAAGACATAGTCTTCTTCTTCTTTTTTTTTAATAAAAACTCATTGGCGCCAAGCATGGGGGAATGCTAGACGTTTGGTAATTTCCCCTCCGACCAGAATGAAGGATCCCATTGAAGCGGCTAATCCCATGCATATTGTATGTACATCGGGCGAAACAAATTGCATAGTATCATAAATAGCGATTCCTGGTATTACCCATCCACCGGGGGAATTTATAAACAAATAAAGATCCTTAGTATCATCTTCTATACTGAGATATACCATGAGACCAACAAGTTGATTTGAGATCTCGCTATCAACTTCTTGGCCTAAAAAAAGTAATCTTTCTCGATAAAGTCGGTTGATTAGGACAAAATTATATCCCTTTTGAACCGTACGTGCATCTTTGGATGCATACGGTTCAAAAAAATTGCGAAAATAAAGAATCAATGTGTCGATTCCAATCCTATCTCTCTTTTTTTTAAGAGATTCCTGCTTTTCTAATGAAGGGGTTTTTTCTTCCATTAAAAAAAGAAAGTTACCCCTTCCCTAAAAAAAAAAAGAATTTACTGAACTTATTTAATTAACCTCTCATTGATGTATTGTTTCGCCGAGATTTAAATCACGATGTCATTTTCTTGTTCCTGAATGGGCCCTTTGAATTCTTTTAGGTTCATGTTCTACTCCGGGGAAAGATCTATCCGAATTCTAGTTGTACATATAGGACAAATGATCTCAGTACCACTTCTTTTTGCTACGAGTTTTTTTTTCAATTCGTTTCATGTCTCCAAAAAACTATTCAATGTATTTATTATAATGGTTGACATGGCAGTTTAAGAGTGCTTCTCTAATTACATAAATAAAATAGAGGAATCTTCTATGCATAGCTACAAGCGGTAATTCTACATATATTACTATTACCCATTTGGTATTTTATGAGCAGAGCCTGGATACTCCATTTTTTTAGTCCAAGTTAACCATAAATTCTGCTAATTAAGAATATTGCTCCTCAATCTAAATTAATCTAATTTAACTTCACGCTACACATGATTGATTCTTCAATCAATACAATATTTCTTGGGCGAAACAGAGGATATCTCGATCGGGGGAGAAAATGGGGAAATTCCATATGACCCAATATGTCTGACAAGTCGCACTATACGTCAACCCAAACTGCATCTTCCTCTCCAGGACTCCGAAAAGGTACTTTTGGAACACCAATGGGCATTAAATTAAAGAAAAAATTTAAGTACTATACTTCACTTTAATATGGAAACGTAAGAATGAGTTTATTGTCTTCTTCGAAGGTTTTTAGAGAAAGATAGAATTAAGAAATAAAAATCTTAATGAAGAGATGGATCGTTCGAATAATAAAAAGGATCCATACATTCATTCCCCCAAAATAGGACTAATGCTCCCATTGCGTATTGGTACTTATCGGGTATAGAATAGATCTGCTTCTCTTTGTTCTTACGAACAGAATTCAGCCGTTATTTTCAACGGAATACAATAAAAAGTAACCTTTTCTCATACAGAATTCGCTGAAAAGATTAGGTAAATAGTATAAGTCTATTGCAATGCGATAAAGTTACATAGTGTCTATTTTTCTTTGAGAAAGGGGTATTTCCATGGGTTTGCCTTGGTATCGTGTTCATACTGTCGTATTGAATGATCCCGGCCGATTGCTTTCTGTCCATATAATGCATACGGCTCTAGTTTCCGGTTGGGCCGGTTCGATGGCTCTATATGAATTGGCGGTTTTTGATCCCTCTGACCCTGTTCTTGATCCAATGTGGAGACAAGGTATGTTCGTTATACCCTTCATGACTCGTTTAGGAATAACCAATTCATGGGGTGGTTGGAGTATTTCAGGCGGAACTGTAACGAATTCGGGTATTTGGAGCTATGAAGGCGTGGCCGGAGCACATATTGTGTTTTCTGGCTTGTGTTTTTTAGCGGCCATCTGGCATTGGGTGTATTGGGACTTAGAAATATTCTGTGATGAACGTACAGGAAAACCTTCTTTGGATTTGCCCAAAATCTTTGGAATTCATTTATTTCTCTCAGGAGTGGCTTGCTTTGGCTTTGGCGCATTTCATGTAACAGGTTTATATGGTCCTGGAATATGGGTGTCTGATCCTTATGGACTAACTGGAAAAGTACAATCTGTAAGTCCAGCGTGGGGCGCGGAAGGTTTTGATCCTTTTGTTCCCGGCGGAATCGCCTCTCATCATATTGCAGCAGGTACACTGGGCATATTGGCGGGCCTATTCCATCTTAGTGTCCGTCCGCCTCAACGTCTCTACAAAGGATTACGTATGGGCAATATTGAAACTGTACTTTCTAGTAGTATCGCTGCTGTTTTTTTTGCAGCTTTTGTTGTTGCTGGAACTATGTGGTATGGTTCAGCAACAACCCCAATCGAGTTATTTGGTCCCACTCGTTATCAGTGGGATCAGGGATACTTCCAGCAAGAGATATATCGAAGAGTTGGTGCCGGACTAGCTGAAAATCTAAGTTTATCGGAAGCTTGGTCTAAAATTCCCGAAAAATTAGCTTTTTATGATTACATTGGTAATAATCCGGCAAAAGGGGGATTATTCAGAGCGGGCTCAATGGATAGCGGGGATGGAATAGCTGTTGGATGGTTAGGACATCCCGTCTTTAGAGATAAAGAAGGGCGCGAGCTTTTTGTACGTCGTATGCCTACTTTTTTTGAAACATTCCCGGTAGTTTTAGTAGATGGAGATGGAATTGTTCGGGCAGATGTTCCTTTTCGAAGGGCAGAATCAAAGTATAGTGTCGAACAAGTAGGTGTAACTGTTGAGTTCTATGGTGGCGAACTCAATGGAGTCAATTATAGCGATCCTGCTACTGTGAAAAAATATGCTAGGCGCGCACAATTAGGCGAAATTTTTGAATTAGACCGGGCTACTTTAAAATCTGATGGTGTTTTTCGTAGTAGTCCAAGGGGTTGGTTCACTTTTGGGCATGCTTCGTTTGCTTTGCTTTTCTTTTTTGGACATATTTGGCATGGCGCTAGAACCTTGTTTAGAGATGTTTTTGCTGGTATTGATCCAGATTTGGATGCTCAAGTGGAATTTGGAGCATTCCAAAAACTTGGAGATCCAACTACAAAGAGACAAGTAGTTTGATACAAGACTGCTCTGGTATCTTTATCCTCTATCTCTATTTTTTTCTCGGGTACCCGAGAAAAAAATAGAGACTTGAATCAACTTCTTTTCGTTGATTCTTTCCCCTCTTTTTTTATGGTATGGTAAATGATCCCACTCAATCAAACGAATAGATGTGAAAGCTATAATTGTAAACCACGATCGAATCTATGGAAGCATTGGTTTATACATTCCTTTTAGTCTCGACTTTAGGGATAATTTTTTTCGCTATCTTTTTTCGAGAACCACCTAAGGTTCCGACTAAAAAATAATGAAATACTAAAAAATAATGAAATAATTTTTCATTATAGAAACTGAAGTAATGGGCCCTCATATCAAGAGGCTCATTACTTCAACAAGTCTAGTCTCCGTGTTCCTCGAATGGATCTCTTAGTTGTTGAGAGGGTTGCCCAAAAGCGGTATATAAGGCGTACCCCGTAAAGCTTACAAGTAAACCGGATATGAAGATGGCGACTAAGGTTGCTGTTTCCATTTTTAGAAAATTTCAAGATCACAATGGATCTACGATAAGATCGTTTATTTATTTACAATTACAACGGAATAGTATACAAAGTCAACCGATCTCAACCAATGATTAAATAGGATTTATGGCTACACAAACCGTTGAGGGTAGTTCTAGATCTAGGCCAAGACAAACTACTGTAGGGAGTTTATTGAAACCATTGAATTCAGAATATGGTAAAGTAGCTCCGGGCTGGGGGACTACACCACTTATGGGAGTTGCAATGGCTCTATTTGCAATATTCCTATCTATTATTTTGGAAATTTATAATTCTTCCGTTTTACTGGATGGAATTTCAATGAGTTAGGTTCATAAGAACTATGAACCTCTAGTTTTTCAATCAAAAAAAAAAAATTATTTAAAACTTGGATTTATAGACCTTTTTGGTAGTTCGGACCTTTTTGGTAGTTCGACTGTGGTATTTCTTTTTTCGGTATTTCCGGAATATGAGCGTGTGACTTGTTATAATTGATCCTATTGATAATACAGAGAACGGCCCTGTCATCTCTATTAAGATGATTCCACCCCGTCGGATATTTATTCTAATATCTGGAACACGGAATATTATAGATAAAAGTAAGAAAAAAAATATTCTAACTATGATTCATACCTATTATTTAGACCTCGCAACCGGACTAAAAAAAATTTCAGATGGGTATTTCCTAAATTAAATAATTTTTCTTTCTTTAGACTTATGAAATTAATTTTATCTGAAGAACAACTTCTTTCTCTAGATTTTGTTGAGTCATTACATCCACTCATTGAAATTGAATAATTGATGATCAAATGGTTTTTACTCAAAGAACCCTTTTATTTAGCTTGGGATTAAATCATCGTGGTTCTTGTATGAATCTGAGGTTTTAATTGATTTATAGGGGCTTAACAAGGGAATTCCTATCAACAGTAAAACAAAAGTCGACCCGCATTACGCACAAAAAACAATAAATTAAATAACAAAAACAGACAAAAATAGGAAAGAGAAGATTCAAGAGGCCTGGAACGATCAATATAAAGAAAAAGAAAGGTGTACGAGCTAACTTGATATTTTTGGCATTAGCATCACAAAGAAGAGATTTCGGATTTTTTTTACTTCCTATCTTTGGCACAAATTGCATAGGAGCAGCTAAGAAGTTTTGAACTTTCTATTGCATATACGTCAAAATCGGTATTTGTGTGTTTCTGTTTGAGCCGTACGAGATGAAATTCTCATATACGGTTCTCGGGGGGGGGGTCCTCTCGGATTCCCTATCTCAATAAAGTATATGATTGGTTCGAGGAACGTCTCGAGATTCAAGCGATTGCAGATGATATAACTAGTAAATATGTTCCTCCTCATGTCAACATATTTTATTGTCTAGGAGGAATCACGCTTACTTGTTTTTTAGTACAAGTAGCTACGGGTTTTGCTATGACTTTTTACTATCGTCCAACTGTTACGGAGGCCTTTTCCTCTGTTCAATACATAATGACTGAAGCTAACTTTGGTTGGTTAATTCGATCAGTTCATCGATGGTCAGCAAGTATGATGGTTCTAATGATGATTCTGCACGTATTTCGTGTGTATCTTACAGGTGGGTTTAAAAAACCCCGCGAATTAACTTGGGTTACAGGTGTGGTTCTGGCTGTATTGACTGCATCTTTTGGTGTAACTGGTTATTCCTTACCTCGGGACCAAATTGGTTATTGGGCAGTAAAAATTGTGACAGGCGTGCCTGACGCTATTCCTATAATAGGATCTCCTTTGGTAGAGTTATTACGTGGAAGTGCTAGTGTGGGTCAATCTACCTTGACTCGTTTTTATAGTTTACACACTTTTGTATTGCCTCTTCTTACTGCCGTATTTATGTTAATGCACTTCCCAA